ATGTGGTACTAAGGAATTCCCGGCATCTCGTAGAATAGAAATAGAAAAAGAGTATAAACAAACAAAAGGCTTTTTAAAATTTCATTTTTTATCAGAGATAATCATATCATATAATAATTACTAAAAAGAATTTGGTTCTTTTTACAAATTTGATGTCGATAAATCCGCGAGTCTAGAAATTCATTTCGGACAATTGAACCTTCTCGAACTGTTTCTTTTTAAGAACCAAAAAGATTTGTGCCAAAATAACAGATGCGAAGAAGAACAAAAGGCCTTGTACACGTAATGGATCTTGAAGTACTATTTCTGCATCTCCCTGACCAAATCCGCCCACATTAGGATTACTTGTCAACGGTTGATCCAATTTGATAGATTCGCCTTCTGAAATAAGAAGTTCTGGCCCCCGAGGGATAATATCAACCACTTGACGTCCATCCGATGTATCCGCTATGGTTATTTCGTATCCCCCTTTTTCTTTTCGTAGGATTTTGCTTACTATACCAGATGCTGTAGCATTATAAACTGTATTGTTACTCTTGCTCCCGTCAGGATAAATCTGGCCCCTTCCCCTGTTTCCGCCTACGTAAATAGGATATTTTAAGAAGTGAATGTCTTTATTAGTAGCGGGGTCGGGGGAAAGAATAGGAAAGGTTATTTCACTATATTTCTGACCAGGAACAGGGCCTATGACAAGAATATTTTTTTGATTGGGGCGATAGCTCTGAAAAGACAGATTGCCCATCTTTTCTTTTATCTCGGGGGAAATACGATCGGGAGGGGCTAATTCAAAACCCTCTGGTAAAATAAGAACAGCCCCCACATTCAAAGCCCCCTTTTTACCATTAGCAAGAACTTGTTTCAGTTGCATATCATAAGGAATTCGAACAACTGCTTCAAATACAGTATCGGGAAGTACCGCTTGCGGAACCTCAATATCGACCGGTTTATTAGCTAAATGGCAATTGGCGCATACAATACGTCCAGTCGCTTCTCGTGGATTTTCATAACCCTGCTGTGCAAAAATGGGATATGCATTTGAAATGGATGTACGAGTTATGATATATATCATGAGCGATAAGGAAATAGATCGAGTAATCTGTTCCTTTATCCAAGAAAAAGTATTTCTAGTTTGCATGGTCCAAGCATTGATCCCAAAAATTTCTACAATAAATTGGGGTAGGTCACTAATGGAGTTTCCTATCCACGATTCTGTTATTTACTGGAATAATTTGACTGGATTAATAGAAATTAATTTCTATTTTTATAGAAATATAGGAGGAATCCGCGGGATGGCTAGAAATATAAAGTGATTTTCAACGCTTTGCTTATATACAACTGCAAAGTAAGAAACATTCTAATTGGATTAGGTAGATAATTTTTCAGTCATTCATTGAATGATAAATCACTACAAGTGACGGAGATACACGATTTAAATAACGGAAAATCCAATATTTGAAAATTGTATCTACAATGACTGGAAAAGTGGAAACAAGGCCAGATATAATTTGATCATTATGAACAAATCCAAAATCCTTGTAGACAAAGCCAATCAGCAGTTCCCAACCATGCGGCGAATGAAATCCGATACACAAATCAGTTAATAAAAGAAGAGAAAAAGCTTTTATTGTGTCACTTAAGTTATATAGGAATTCCTGAGCCCAAGAGTTAAGAATAAAAAGTTCTTTATTACCCAAAATAGAATAACCACTTAGAATAATGAAACAGATTATATTTGTCGAGAAGTGCAAAATCGTATGAATACGACCCTCGTTGTGTATCTTGATTAATTGGATTGTTTCTTTGTGAATTCCTATACCAAGGTTTTGTAGATGTGTCTCCGAGTATTCCTTGATCATTTCCTCTAACAAAAGAAGTTCCTTTAATTCTATAAATTTTTCTAGAATACTCTTTTCTTCAATATCATTCAAAAAAGTTTCGGATTGCCTAGTATTACACCAATTAGTAACCCAAGATTCCAGACTTTTTTGAAATGAGAGAGAAATCCACCAGGGCAAAAATACTATAGATGCAAGATATAAAAGAGAAGTGAATGCTTTCTTTTTTGCCATTTTTCACTGTAATTGTTAATGAACCCATCTCATTCGTCGACTCTATGTAATCTAATATTTCTCTCACGCATCAGTTCTATTAAAAGTCTCAATTCCAACAAGTAAAAAGGGGGGGGGGGGAATTTCCTTATTTAGAAATGGTTGATTATGTATGAGATATTTCAATTTTTTCTTATTTTTTTTTTTGAATTGAGTTGTGTATATTTCGATACATATAAAAGATCCCCAAAAGAGTTTTTTTATACTTGTTCCAATATGTCTGCTTTGACTCGAATGAATGTTCTGAAGAAACCTCGATTAAGTTATGTTATATATGTTATAGAACGATTCTTGCGTTTTTGCCCTTCTGCTGAGAAAGCATTTATTTCTCGGCTAATTTCTTAAAATACTTCAATTGGTACACGCAAGAAATAGGCCAATTCAGCAGCTTTTTGTTCCATTTCCCGTGGAGTAAAATTCTCATCAGTACGAGTCAATGGAATGGCTCCCTGGCCTCTGATATCCATATAAAGGACACGCCGAGCATAAATACCCTCTTTAACTTCTATTCTGATGGACTGAATATCTTTTATAAAAAATTGGAGGAAGACCCTCCGATTTTTTCCAGGAAATCCCCAACGAAAGATACACACTATTCCGTCTTTTCTATCAAATCGATCATAACCACTACCTACATTCCACGAAATTGTGCACCACAAATAGGAGCTAATAAAAAGACCCGCGATCCCATAGAAAGACATCACAATTCCTTGTGGAAAAAAAACTATTTGCTGAGACGGAAATAAAGATATCAAATTTCTACCAAGATAACTTGAGGTTCCAACCAACAAGAATCCTAATGAACCTAAAAAAAGGATAACAGCCCAGCAGAAATTACTTGTTTTTCGAGCCCCCGTTATAGGTTCTATCCATATATGTTCTGATCGACAACTCATACTTTATCCAGTTGCTTTTTTTTTATTGAGAGAATACCCCAAATGAATTTGACTTTAGTCCTTTTGTTTCCGAAGTAACCCGCATCAACTAGTACTAGTTTGATGTGAACCTTTAGGAGTAATTCATTAAATTGGTTAGATCTAAACTAATAACATACCCTTCGTATGATCTCACTAAAGATAGCCACATGCATATAGATAGACCAACTTTACAGTTCAGCCATCCGCCGATTCGGGTCTATTTGAAAATAGCTAGAATATAGTATTTTCTAGAGACATAAGAGTTTTTCGGCGGAAGCCGCTTATACCAATTTGTCTAAATGGATATCTGTGTTATGATACAAGCGTAAATTTTGAAAAAAAAAATAGATGATAATTTGTGCCATCGGCTCTAAACAATCTTGTTTTTTTGAACATGAAGAAATAAAGAAGCCATTGCGATTGCCGGAAATACTAGGCCTACTAAAGGGACCAAAACAGAGGGAAAGTTAAGAGTTGTCATAGAATGGGTACCTCGATTTACTATTTGTACCTGTTATTTTTATTTAGATTTTTTATTTATTATTTATAATATAAAGATATCTTATTATATATAAAGAATAAAGATATCTTATTATAATTTGATAATTCTAAATTGTAATTATTATTACTTTTTACTTTACTTAATATCTATTCTATTAAGTATAGATATAAGTATATATCTAAGTGAGTATATAATGTAGTTTTTCATTTCATCTTTCTACATGACAGATTTGAAAGAATATGGATGAGATATTATTTTATTCATTTTTTGCTCTTGGCTTCGAATTTCATTTACTAAGCACTTAAAAATAAATTAGATTCTTTTTATATTGAAGGGTTTGTTAGAATGCCATACAGCAGGGATTCTTAGTAAAAATAAGATTATCATAAGATATAGAAAGATAAAAAATTCTATATTTTATAGAAAATATAGATTAGATTTTAATTTCATTATATATGATGAGAAGAAGATATTTTTTATTTGCCTAATTTCACGAAAATAAGAATTTCATTTTTTATCTTGTTGATAGAGGCTTCTTGATCAATAATCAGAAATATAGAAAAAAGGGGCAGATTTTCTATTTTCTGTGACTTTTGATTCTTTGCTATTTTCTGTGACTTTTGATTCTTTGATAGAATTAGATCTTATGTCAACAAAGACAACCCTATTCATCTAATTTTGATTCAAAGGAAAGAAAGTGTGGAGTTGAAATAACTCACTCAGAACGCTTTTTAAAGGATTACGTGGTACGATTAGATCGAATAAGCCCTTCTGGAATAAATACTCAGACGCTTGTGAACCGTCGGGTACTGTTTTATTCAATGTTTGTTCAATTACTCTTTTACCCGCAAAGGCAATGTAGGCATTGGGTTCGGCAATAATGATATCCCCCAACATACCAAAACTAGCTGTCACCCCACCAGTAGTAGGAGATGTAAGGATTGGTACATAGAATAACTTTTTGTTTGATTGATAATCATATAAAGCAGAAGATATTTTAGCCATTTGCATCAAGCTCAAACTTCCTTCTTGCATGCGTGCCCCTCCAGAAGCACACACTATAATAAGAGGTAGAAATTCTTTAGTAGCGTATTCAATCAAACGGGTAATTTTCTCCCCCACTACGGATCCCATACTACCTCCCATAAACTGAAAATCCATAACCGCAATTGATACGGTAATACCGTTTAGTTGCCCTATGCCTGTTTGAACAGCCTCGGTTAATCCTGTTTTTCTTTGATAAGAATCGATACGTTTTTTATAAGGCTCCTCCTCCGAATGAAATTGAATGGGATCCAGAGAGACCATGTCTTCATCCATCGGCTCCCAAGTACCCGGATCGATCAAAAGTTCAATTCTATCTGAACTACTCATTTTCAAATGATATCCACATTGTTCACAAAGATTCATTTTTGATTGAAAACTTTTCTTATAATTTAATCCAAAACAACTTTCGCATTGAATCCACAAATG